TTTATAATAATATTTACTGTGAAAAAAGTGAACCTGGCCTCTAACTCACCTGTTAAGGTTTTTTATAAAATTTCTGGGTGAAAAAAATAAAAAAAATCAAAATTGAAATATTTTTTATTGATTTTTTTTCTATTTATTCAAATATAAATTTATTATATATGAATACTTATAGTGAATAAATTTTATTATTTAATATTAATAGATTTATTATATAATAAATATTTATTATATATTAATATTTATAATATATAGAATAAATTATTTTATATTAAATTATTTAATTAATAGTAAATATATATATACTATATAACTATTTATAATCTATAAAATAAATTATTTAATATTAAATTATTTATTATATAATAATTACTTATTAATTAATAAATTATTTAATTATATTTACTAATAATAAATCTATCCTCTAAAGAGGATAGATTTATATTATTATAATATATTTAATTGTTATTTAATAATAATGCATTTATTGTATAATAAATAATTATTATATACTAGTTTTTATAAAAATCATTAATATTATTCAATATATTAAATTAAATCAACAATTTAAATTTAATTATTTAATTATTATAAAATAAATTTATTATTATAAAATAAAATATAAGGATCTTCCTTTTTTTGTAGGCAAAAAAAAAAAAGGAAGATCAAATATACTATAGGGATTATGTTTTAAAATTAATTTAAATATTTAATTATAATATAATAATTTAAAGCAGGACTATTAATTAATTAACTAACTAACCATTAATTTATTTTATTATATTGTTTATTTTAATTTATTTATATTTATTGATAAATTGTGTTTTTATATTTAATCATTTTTATTAATGTAATTTACAAATATATTAATATTTATATTATTCATCTTATGTTTAATAATAATTAATTTATTATATAATAAATATTTATTATATAATAAATGATTATTTAACCCCTTTTAAATAATTAATAAATTGCACGGTTATTAATATATTAGTTGACTGTCTAAGGGCCAATTACCACATTGAGGTTAATATTATCTATTCAGTCTTTTTTATTGGCCATATAATTGAAATAATTTATTTAATCCCCCTTTAAATAGTTATTAAATTGCACGNGTAATTGAAATAATTTATTTAATCCCCCTTTAAATAGTTATTAAATTGCACGGTTAGTAATATATGTTCAACCTTGTTATTACCGATTACCGCATTTAGGTTAATATTATATCTAGTCTTTTTTATTGGCNCTATCTCATTAAGGTTGATATTAGTTTGATTCTGGCTATTTTGTTAATTGTATTGAACAAATACATGTATAATTTAATTAAATTATTTTTCACTCAGTATTTAGTATTTTTTAGTAAAGGTTTTTATATAAGGTATTTATAATAGAATGGATTAATGTTGTGCCAGCATTCGCGGTTATACAATTCATTTATGTTAATTTTTTAGGTTTTAAAATTAAATATATTTTTAGATAAAAAAATTTTAAAATTTAGGTGGAATTTATTTTAAATAAGATATTCTTTTACTTAATTATTTGTAAACTTTAGTATTAAACTAGGATTAGATACCCTATTATTTATGGCTTAATAATTTAACAGAACATTAGTAGTTATTTTCTATTAAACTCAAAGAATTTGGCGGTGATTTATACCTTTTCAGAGGAACCTGACCCTTAATCGATAATCCACGAGATGTTTTACCTATTATTTATTTGTATATCTCTATGTAAAAGAATGTTTTATTAAGAATATTTTCTTTTTTTATAAAAATTTATTTTAGGTCAAGGTGCAGTTTTTAATAAGGTTGGTTTGGGTTACTTTAGTTTTATTTATTTAATTTTTAAAATTCATTAGTGTTTTATTAAATTAGGATTTGATAGTAATTTTAATTAATTTATTATAATGAATTAAGTTTTAATTCATGTACATATCGCCCGTCGCTCCTAATTATAGGATAAGTCGTAACAAAGTAATTTTACCGGAAGGTGAGGTTGGTTGGAGCAAGATGTAGCTTAATAAAGTTTATTATTTACATTAATAGGAAGATTTTTGGTAAATCCTTCTTGATTTCTAGGAATTTTTTTTTTTTTTTTTTTTTTTTTTTAGTTTTTTTTGTTTTAGTATTTTTTAAAAATAATTTATTTATTTTTTTTTCCTGTTAAGTTATTTTTTGAATATTTAGGATTAATTTTTAGTACCTTTTGTATCAGGGTGATTTTAAAGTTTAAATTTATTTTTTTTTCCCGAATTAAAATGATTTATTTTGAATGTTATATTAGTTGTTTAAAAATTTTTATTAATTTTATATTAGTAGTTAAAGGTTATTCGTTTTTTATTATATCTGGTTATTTAAGATTTAATTAAATTATAGATTTTTTATAAAATCTTATTATATGGGGGATAATCTCTATTTTTATTTAAAATTTTTATTTAGAAGTTTTTTATTATTTTTAGTATTTTAGTTTAAAGTTTTTAATAAATTAAAAATTTTATTTTTAGATTTTTTAGTATTTATTTATTTTATTAAGTTTTTTTATTAAATATTTTTTTAAAGTTAATATTGATTTAATTAGTATAATTTTTATTTATTTTATTATGAATTCGACAAAAATTTAGTATTCAACTGTTTATCAAAAACATTTCTTTTAGTAAAATTTTAAAGGTAAATTCTGCTCAATGATTTATTTTAAATAGCTGCAGTATTTTGACTGTACAAAGGTAGCATAATAATTAGTTCATTAATTGTGAACTGGAATGAATGAATATATGAAATACTCTTTTTATTTATTTTAAAATTAAAATTTTATTTTTAAGTTAAAAAGCTTAATTGATTTTTAGGGACGATAAGACCCTATAGAGGTTTAATTATTTTTATATAATAAATTTTTATTGTTTATGTTATAAGATTTTTATGTTCTTATTATTTTTTCTGGGGCGGAATATAAATTTAAACTTTATTTTTTTTTTTCATTTATTTATGATTATGTTGATCCATTTTTAAATTGTTTTGATTATAAGAAATAGCTACCTTAGGGATAACAGCGTAATTTCAATGGGGAGTTCTTATTTATATTGAAGTTTGCGACCTCGATGTTGAATTAAGATTAGATTTTGGGGTAGTTTTTAATTTTCTAAGTCTGTTCGACTTTTAAATTCTTACATGATTTGAGTTCAGACCGGTGTAAGCCAGGTTGGTTTCTATCTTAAAATTCTTTAATTAAATTAGTACGAAAGGACCATTTAATTCAATAATAAATTGTTATGTTAGAATAGTTGATTTGGCAGAAATTTTTAATGCATTAAATTTAGAATTTAATTATATAATATATATTATATTCAATAATTTTTATATTAACTTTATTTGTTTTAATATTAATAGTATTGGTTTCTGTTGGCTTCTTTACTTTGTTAGAGCGTAAGGTTTTAAGTTATTGTCAGATTCGCCTAGGTCCAAATAAGGTTGGCTATTATGGTCTTTTTCAACCTTTTAGTGATGGTTTAAAACTTTTTTTAAAGGAGTTTTGTTGACCATTTAATTCTAATATTGTTATTTATTATTTTTGTCCTGTTTTTAGTTTAATTCAGTCTTTATTTGTTTGAATCTTATTCCCATTCTATGTAAACTGTATTGAGTTTAGATTTGGTTTGCTTTTTTTTTTAAGTTGTTCAAGATTAAGTGTTTACTCTTTAATAATTTGTGGCTGATCTTCTAATAGAATTTATTCTGTTTTAGGTTGTGTTCGTAGTATTTCTCAGTCTATTTCTTATGAAGTTTCCCTTTCTCTTGTTTTCCTTTGTTATTTTGTTTTAATTGATAGCTATTCTTTTTATGATCTTTATTTGTATCAACATTATTTTTGGTTTTGTTATATTTCTTTCCCATTATTTTTTTGTTGGTTATCTTGTTGTATAGCTGAGACAAATCGCTCCCCTTTTGATTTTTCTGAAGGTGAAAGAGAGTTAGTCTCGGGGTTCAATGTTGAGTATGGTTCAGGTGGGTTTGCTTATTTATTTATTTCTGAATATTCAAGTATTATTTTTATTTGTTTAATTACTGTAATAATTTTTATGGGGGGGAACTATTGTTCATTTATGTTTTTTATTAAATTGGTTTTTATATGTTATTTTTTTGTATGAGTTCGCGCTTCTTTTCCTCGTTATCGTTATGATAAGTTAATGTTTTTGTCTTGGAAGTGTTATTTACCTCTTTCTTTTAATTATTTGTGTTTTTTCATTTTTATTAAGGTGTTAGTTTTTTATCATTTTTTTTTGTGAAGCTAATAAATTATTTATCTTTCTTATATTTTCAAAATATATGCTTTACTTATAAGCTAATCAACTATTTTGTTATGTAATCTCATAACTTGGTTAAAATTGGGTCTGTAATAAAGTATGAAAAATATACAATTGTTAGTACTAACCCTGTATTTGTGTATGGTATTTCTACAGGTCGTGCTCCGATTCATGTTAGAAGGATTACTATTGTTACATATAGTCAGAAATTTATTTGTCTAATAGGATAGAATTCAATTCCTTTGAATTTTCTTTTTATGGATATGGGTAAGATAGTTAGGATTAAGATTGAAATAAATAGAGCTATAACCCCTCCCAATTTATTTGGAATTGATCGTAAAATTGCATATGCAAATAGGAAATATCATTCTGGTTGAATGTGAATTGGTGTAATTATTGGGTTTGCTGGAGTAAAATTGTCTGGATCTCCTAATATGTAAGGTTCTATTAGGTTAAGTGAAACGATTCTTGTAATTACTATTGTAAACCCTATAATATCTTTAATTGAAAAATAAGGGTGAAATGGGATTTTATCAATGTTTGAGTTGATTCCAATTGGGTTATTTGAACCTGTTTCGTGTAAAAATATTAAGTGTATAATAGTTATTGCTGCGATAATAAACGGTAACATGAAATGTAGTCTGAAAAATCGGGATAGTGTTGCGTTGTCTACTGCGAATCCCCCCCAAATTCATTTTACTAGTATTTCGCCAATGTATGGAATCGCAGATAATAAATTAGTAATTACTGTTGCCCCTCAAAATGATATCTGCCCTCAAGGTAGAACGTAGCCTAGGAATGCTGTTGCTATAGTTGTTAATAACATGATTAATCCTATAATTCAAGTTTTTCTTATTTTGTAAGATCCATAGTATATTCCTCGGCCTGTATGTATATACAAACATATAAAAAATAGTGATGCCCCGTTTGAGTGTATTGTTCGTATTAGTCAGCCATAATTTACGTCTCGAGAGATATGATTCACTCTGTTAAAGGCTATTTCTACATTTGATGTGTAATGTATAGATAATAAGATTCCTGAAATTAACTGAATTGTTAAACATAATCCTAAGATTGACCCAAAGTTTCATCAAGCTGATAAGTTTACTGGTGCTGGCAAATCAATAATTGATTTGTTTAAAATTTTAATTAGTTGATTTTTTTTCCGTGTTGATTTGTTCATAAGTTTTTGATCGGAGGGGTCCTTCGTGATGTTTAACGATTTTAGCAATTACGATTATTGTAATTAATAGATATAATACTATTAATATAGTTATTATTATTGTTTTTCTATATATTTTTCTTATTGATAGTTTTTCTATCTTTTCTTCAGTTAATTCCTGCGTTTCTTTAATTTGATTTTCAATTATTATTTCATCAAATATTCTTAGTATAATTATTAGTGTTAGTATTGATTTTAAGTTTATTTTGAACTTTTCATTCGAGGCGATTCTTCTTATATATGTGAAAAGAATTAGTAATCCTCCAATTATTATTAAGAATGTAATTATAATGAATCATGATGATGTTATTATTTTATTTATTACTGTGATTATAATCATTGTTTGAATTAATAATGAAATTCCTATGGATATAGGAGTCTTAATTATTAGTGTTAGGGTTGATATAATTATTATTATTTTAATCATAGTAATTTTTATTTCATTAGGTAGTTTATTTTAAAATTTAAATTTTGGAGATTTATGATATCTTAATTGATCCTTATGATATATTAGGGTAGTTTCCCCCATTTTTAATTTACAAAATTAATATTTTTATTAAATTACTAATATAATTACTAATGAGTTTATTTTTAATATATTTATTTATTACTGGTTTATTATGTTTTATTTTTATTCGAAATCATATTTTATTATGTCTAATAAGTTTAGAATTTATTGTTCTTTATCTTCTTTTTATAATTTTTATTTATTGTCTAATATATGATTATTCTTTTTATTTTTATGTTCTTTTTATAACTTTTTTTGTTTGTGAAGGTGCTCTTGGTCTTTCAGTTCTTGTTTCTATAATTCGAAGTCATGGAAATGATTATCTGAATTCTTTAATATTATGATAGGTCTTTTTTTTTATATTCTTTTTTTGACCCCTATTTGTTTCTTTTGTTGCCCTCTTTTAATTCAGTATAGTTTTTATATAATTTTTATTATTGTGCTTTTTAAAAATTATGATTTTTTTTTTTGTGGGCTTAGTTATTTTTTTGGTTTAGATTGTTTTTCTTATTGGTTAATTATTTTAACTTTTTATGTTACTTGTTTAATGTATTTGTGTTGTATAAGTTATTCATTAAGTCTAATATTTTCTTATCTGTTGTTTGTAAATTATAGTTTATGTTTTTTATTGTATTTAGTTTTTTGTTCATTAAATTATTTAATGATGTATATATTTTTTGAGTTTAGTCTAGTTCCTCTCTTTATTATTATTGTTGGTTGAGGTTATCAGCCTGATCGTCTTTCTTCTGGGCTGTATCTTTTTTTCTATACTTTATTTGCTTCTTTACCTCTCTTTATCTTTTTGGTTTATCTTTATTTGTTTTTTGGTAGTTTGTTTTTCGATTATTTTTTTGGGTTAAGTTCGAGTTTTGTTGTTCATTTTATTACTGTTTTTGCTTTTATGGTTAAGCTTCCTTTATTTATATTTCATTTTTGGCTTCCAAAGGCTCATGTTTATTCTCCTATTTTTGGTTCTATAATTTTAGCTGGGATTTTACTTAAAATTGGTGGTTATGGTGTTATTCGTTTTATATTTATATATGAGTATATTTTTTATAATTATTCTTATATTTGATATTCGTTATCTCTTTTTGGTTCTTTATTGGTAAGTTTAATTTGTTTAATTCAAGGAGATATAAAATGTCTAATTGCCTACTCTTCTGTAGCCCATATAGGTTTATCTTTAATAGGATTGTTAAGTATAAGTAAGGTTGGTTTAGTTGGTTCTTATTTTATAATTATTGGACACGGTCTTTGCTCTTCTGGTTTATTTTGCCTATCTAATATTTGTTATGAGCGGTTTTTGAGACGTAGATTTTTTCTTAATAAAGGTTTAATTGGTTTTATACCTAGAGTTTCTTTCTTTTGATTTTTTTTTTGTTGTTTTAACATAAGTTGTCCACCAAGTTTGAATTTCTTTAGAGAGATTTATATTCTTATTAGTATATTAATATTTTGGTGAAGTTCATGCTTTTATTTTTTTCTTATTTCTTTTTTAAGTGCTTTTTTCAGTTTTTATCTTTTTTGTTTTTCTAATCACGGTATTTTTCATAATTCTTATTCATTCTCTTTTGTCACTTTACGTGAATATCTCTTAATATTTTCACATTTTGTTCCTATTATTTACATTATTATGGTTATTGATTATATTTTTTAATTTAAGTATTTTAACTAAAATAGAGGTTTGTGGTACTTCAGACGTAATTTCTTTACCTTAAATTTATGTTTAATTTAAATTATTATTTTTTTTTTTTTTTTTTTTTTTTTTTTTTTTTANATTTTATTTTATTTTGGATTGAATTTTTTTGTTTCGGATTTTTGTTTATTTATTGAAATTAAAATTTTTTCTTTAAATTCTGTTGTTTCTTATTATGTTATCTTTTTGGATTGACCAAGTTTAGTTTTTGTTTCTGTTGTAATATTTATTTCTTCTATAGTTATTTTGTATAGTTTTCAGTATATGGGTGGTTTAAGGTATTCTTCTGTTCGTTTTTTATATTTGGTTGTTTTATTTATTTTAAGTATACTTTTAATAATCCTAAGACCTAATTTATTAAGTATTTTATTAGGTTGAGATGGTTTAGGTCTAGTTTCTTATTGCTTGGTTATTTATTATAGCTCTATTTCAAGTTATTTATCTGGTTTAATTACTTGTATGACTAACCGATTGGGGGATATTGGCCTTTTAATTTCATTAAGATGATTATTTAATTATGGGGGGTGGCATTTTATGTTTTATAATGGTTACATGGTTTATAATTTATTTATTCTTATTTCTTTTTCTTGTTTTACTAAGAGTGCTCAAATTCCATTTTCTTGTTGACTTCCTGCTGCTATAGCAGCACCTACACCGGTTTCTGCTCTTGTTCACTCATCTACCTTGGTTACTGCTGGTGTTTATTTACTTTATCGGTTTTTTAATGATTTATTTTTTTGTAGAAATTTTTTACTTTTCTTGAGTTTAATAACTTTGATTTTTTCTTCTTTTTGTGCTAATTATGAGTTTGATTTAAAAAAAATTATTGCACTATCTACTCTCAGTCAATTAGGGTTAATAATGACTTCTTTATATTTGGGCTTACTTGATTTAGGTTATTTTCATTTACTAACTCATGCCATATTTAAGTCTATATTGTTTTTATGTTCAGGAATTTTTATTTATTATATATATGATAATCAGGATATTCGTTCCATAGGTTCTTTTTGTATTTCTATACCTATTACATCTTCTTGTTTCAATATTTCTAGAATAGCATTATGTGGCATTCCATTTTTATCTGGTTTTTATTCAAAGGATCTTTTTGTTGAGATATCTGTATTTAATGGTTCTAACTTTGTTTTTTTTTTTTTAATTTATTTAAGATTAGGTTTAACTTGTTGTTATTCTTTTCGTTTAGTTTATTATAGTATGTTTTATGATTTTAATTTTATTAGTCTAATTTGTTTTGAGGATAGTTTAGATTATATGAAATTAAGTGTTTTTGTTCTTTCACTATTTTCTATTGTTTTTGGTTGTTCATTTATTTGATTAATAAATTGTGATTTTATTTTTATTTTATTTCCCCTTTATATTAAGGTTCTTAGTTTGGTTTTTGTTTTTGCAGGTTTTTTTTTGGGGTTAGAGATTTTTAATTTTTCTTATTTGTTTAATCAAAATTATTATTACTTTAATAGATTTATGTGGTTTATAAATAGTCATTTATTTTATTTTTATAAATTATTTTATTCTAGTTCTTATTGTTTAGATTCAGTTAATTATTGAGGTGAATATTATGGTGGATATGGTATTTCATACTTTTTATTTTATTTTTCTAATTTTATTCAGAATTATTTATTTCTGTCTTTTAGAGTTTCTATATTTACTTATTTTTTATTATTTATTATTGTTTTTTAATTATAATAGCTTAACTTTAGAGCTTGATATTGAAGATATCGTGGTGATTAATTAATCTTATAATAATTTATAAGTATTATTATACTATATTTTTAATGAAAATAAATTGTTTTAAATTAAACTATATAAATTAAGAGGTAAACGGAGTTTAACCGCTTTAAAAATTAGTTAGAAGCTATTTTTAATACTTTCCTCTTTTAATTGGAGATTATCTCTCATTGATTTTATTAACAATAAAGTGCCTCTATATTTGGCTTCAACTAAAACATGAAGATTATTATCTTTTATTTTAGGTCGAAACTAAATGTAAATTTTACTTCTATGTTAAAGATTGACTATTTTAGTACTTTCTAATTGCAAATTAGATGTTATTTTTAACTACAATCCTATTTTGTTCATTTCAGTATTCCCTGTAATCATTCATTGTATAGTCCAATAATTAGAATAGTGATAATAGTGAATGATGAAATTAATCATATTTTTATTAGTGAAAATTTTAATGAAAAAATTAAAGGTATAACAATAATAATTTCAATGTCAAAAATTAGGAACAATACTGCGATTAGAAAGAAGTGAATCGAGAATGGTAGTCGTTTATTTGATATTGGGTTAAATCCACATTCAAATGGTCTTGATTTTTGTTTATCAATAATTATTTTTTTTCTGATTGTTATGATTATAATTGTTAATATAGTTGTAATTACAGAGATTATAATTAAGTATATTATTGTTATATTAATTATTTACTTTATATTTTAAACCTTTTAGTTGGAAGCTAATTATACTAATTATACTAAGTAAATTTATCTTCCTCATCAGTATACTAATAAATACAGGAATAATCATACTACGTCTACAAAATGTCAGTATCATGCTGATGCTTCAAATCCAATATGGTGATTATTTGATATGTGCAGATTTTTTGCACGTAATATTGATACTATAATAAATATAGTTCCGATAATTACGTGGATTCCATGAAATCCAGTTCTTATAAAGAATGTTGACCCATAAATTGAATCAGCTATTGAGAATGGCGATTCATAGTATTCATAGAATTGTAATACTGAAAAGTATAATCCTAAAATAATTGTACATATTATTCTATGCATAAGTTGGGAGTAATTTTTGTTTAGTAATGCGTTGTGGGCTCAAGTTATTGATATTCCTGACGAAAGTAAAATTATTGTGTTTAGTATTGGAATATTTATTGGGTTAAATACTTTAATTCCCATTGGTGGCCATGTTATACCAATTTCGATATTTGGTGATAATCTTCTGTGGAGGAAGGTTCAAAAGAATGATGAGAAAAATAGTACTTCAGATGCAATAAATATGATTATCCCGATTTTTATTCCTATAGATACTTTAATTGTATGTATTCCCTGGAATGTTGACTCTCGTGTCACGTCTCGTCATCACTGAATTATAGTTAATATAATAATTATTATTCCAATTGTTATTAGAATATAATTTATTTTATGTATTCATATAATTATTCCTGAGGTTGTTGTTATTAATCCTAATGATCCTGAAATTGGCCATGGCCTGTTATCTACTAAATGAAATGGGTGGTTTTTCATTAAATTTCTCTAGAGTATAGTGTTCTCAGTGTTATGAAAACATAGGCTTGGATTATTGCTACAGCTATCTCAAATAATATTAATGTTATAAAGATAATTATAGATATAATTATTATAATTGCTCTTTTTGAGCAGTTATTTCCTAGAAGTGATATAAGTAGGTGCCCAGCGATTATATTTGCTGTCAGTCGAACTGCTAATGACCCCGGTCGAATTAAGTTCCTAATTGTTTCAATTAAAACTATGAATGGCATTAGTATTCCCGGAGTTCCGGTTGGAACTATATGGGTAAATATCTTGTTTGTTTTGTTTATTCAACCAAATATTATTAAACCTATTCATGTAGGTAGTGCTAATGATAATGAATATGTAAGATGGGATGATGAAGTGAAAATGTAAGGTATAAGTCCTAATATATTGTTAATTAAAATTAATATAAAAATTCTAATTATTATTAATCTTGTTCCTTTATAATTTATTAGTATTTTAATTTCTTTATTTAGTATTCTGGTTATTTTATTAACTAGTACTATTTGTTTGTTAGGGATATTTCAAAATTTATATGGTATAATTATTATAATTAATATTCTTCTAATTCAGTTTAGCGATAATGTTCCTGTGCATGGGTCAAATGTTGAAAATAAATTTGTTATCATTTTCAGTTTATGTTTTGGTTTTTTATTTTGAATATTTTTTTAATCTTGGTATTTTTATTAAAATAAATTGTTGATATTGTTATTATTATAATAATGTTAAATGATACTCTTAATGTTAATCATCATATAGGTGCTATTTGTGGGATAAAGAGTTATTTCATTTGAAATAATTTTAATTTGACGAATTAATGTTTTTTAAACTAAACTCTTCCATTAGAAGTATTCGCTTTTTATACTATAATTTGGTTTAAGAGACCAACACTTGCATTTAAGTAATCTAATGAGTTATTTTTAATTCATGTTAAGAATGATTTGAAGTTAATTGATTCTATTACAATAGGTATAAATCTATGGTTAGACCCGCAAATTTCTGAGCATTGTCCAAAGAATAATCCCGGTCGTGAAATTAAAATGTTTCCTTGGTTAATCCGTCCTGGTGATGCATCAATCTTGATTCCAAGGGATGGGATTGTTCATGAGTGAATTACGTCAGCTGACGTAATTAAGATTCGGATTTGTGTGTTGTGAGGTAAAATTATACGATTGTCTGTATCTAATAATCGAAATTCACCCCCCTCTAACTGTGAAGTAGGTTTCATATATGATTCAAATTCAATTGATTTAAAGTCTGAATATTCATATGATCAATATCATTGATGTCCGATTGCTTTTACAGTGATTATTGGAGTTTTAGTTTCTTCAATTAAGTATAAAATTCGAAGAGATGGTATTGCAATAAAGATTAATATTAATGCTGGAGTTAAAGTTCAAATTAGTTCAATTATTTGACTTTCTAATAAAAATCGATTGTTTAATTTTGTTAATATTAATCTAATCATTATGTACCCTACTGTTATAGTAATTATTATAATAATTATTATTGCATGGTCGTGAAATATAATTAACTGTTCTATTATTGGTCTTGAAGGATCTTGGAATATTATATTTATTCATGAATTAATTTCTAAAAAAATATTTTTATTTATAAATGAATCTTAAATTCATTGCATATTAAGTTTCTGCCATATTAGATTAGTTTATTATAATAGGTAGTTCGTTGTACGAATGTTCGTTGGGTGGAGTTGTTTGTATTCATTCAATTGAAGCATAATTATAGTTTTTAAAAATTGGTACTCGCTTAGCAATTATTCTTTCTCAAATTATGAAAATTAATATAAAGATTCTAATTATTGAAATAATTCTTCCAACTGATGATAATGAGTTTCATATTAAGTAAGTGTCAGGGTAATCTGAGTATCGTCGAGGTATCCCCCTTAGGCCTAAGAAGTGTTGTGGGAAAAAAGTCAGGTTTACACCTAGAAACAATGTTGAGAATTGAATTTTTAATCATTTTGGGTTTATTGTTATTCCTGTTAAAATTGGATATCAGTGGATAAATCCAGCTATAATAGCGAATACTGCTCCTATTGAAAGAACGTAATGAAAATGTGCGACTACATAATATGTATCATGTAATACAATATCAATTGATGAATTTGATAAAATAATTCCTGTTAGGCCCCCGATTGTAAATAGGAATACAAATCCTGCAGATCATATTATTGAAATTGATATTTTTAATGATACTCCGTGTATAGTGGCTAATCACCTGAATACTTTAATTCCTGTAGGTACTGCAATGATTATTGTTGCAGATGTGAAATAAGCTCGTGTATCAACGTCCATTCCTACTGTAAATATATGATGAGCTCAAACCACAAACCCTAAGATTCCAATTGATATTATAGCGTAGATTATTCCGATGTATCCGAATGATTCGTTCTTTCCTCTCTCTTGTATAATAATATGTGAAATTAACCCAAATCCTGGAAGAATTAGAATGTAAACTTCAGGGTGCCCAAAAAATCAAAATAAGTGTTGATATAAAATTGGGTCCCCACCTCCTGATGGGTCAAAAAATGATGTATTAAAATTTCGATCAGTCAGTAGTATTGTAATTGCCCCTGCTAATACAGGTAAAGATAATAGCAGTAGGATTGCTGTAATAAATACTGATCAAACAAACAATGGGGTTTGATCTATTTTTATCCCGGGAGATCGTATGTTAATTACTGTTGTAATGAAATTAATTGCTCCCAAAATAGATGAAATTCCAGCTAAGTGTAATGAGAAAATAGCTAAATCAACTCTTGCACCTGAATGTGAGATATTTGATGATAGGGGCGGGTATACTGTTCATCCTGTACCAGCTCCTATTTCTACTATTGACCTTATTAATAATAGTGTGATAGATGGTGGTAGTAGTCAAAATCTTATATTATTTAGTCGAGGAAATGCTATATCTGGTGCTGCAATTATTAATGGTAATAGTCAATTACCGAAACCTCCAATTATAATTGGTATTACTATAAAGAAGATTATAATAAATGCATGTGAAGTTACAATAACGTTGTATACTTGATCATTGTTGATAAATGACCCTGGCTGTCCTAGTTCAATTCGAATAATTATTCTTAGTATTATTCCCACTATTCCCGATCATATCCCGAATATGAAGTATATAGTTCCAATATCTTTATGGTTTGTTGAAAATAATCATTTTATCATAGTTTTATATTTTATTGAAAATTTTAAATTGCAAATTTAAAGATGGTTAATTTACCTAAAACTTACTAGAGTGTCTGATAAAAGAGGTAAATTGTAAATTTATTAATGAATTTAAATTCCTTTAGTATAAGATTTACTTATTAAGTAATTATAACTTTGAAGGTTATTAGTTTAGTTTTAACTTAAAATCTTAAGTTTTAAGTATTACGATATATGGTATTGCAATTAAGTTAAATATAATAATTCATGTTGATCTTTTTTCTGTATTTCATATTCTTCATTTTATTATTAATGATGAGAATATAATTGAAATAAATGATATTCGAAGATAGTAAAATATTACTAATATTGATGTTATAATTATTAAAGTTCTAATTAGGTATTCTTTATTAATTAATATTAATTGAATTACCATTAATTTTAATATGAACCCAATTATTGGCGGTATCCCACCTATAGCTATTATAGCTAATCAAATATTTATTTTTAATCTTATTTTATTTTCGTTTAGCGTTATTTGATTAATATAGTAAATTTTTATTTTTTTTATTAAATATAGAATTATTGCAAGTATTATTGAATATAAAATCAAATATGTTCATCAAATTGAGTTAATTTGAATTGACGAGATAATAAATCCTATATTAAAAATTGATGAATAGCATATTATTTTTCGTATAGATGTTTGGTTTAATCCAAATAAAGATCCTATAATTAATGATAAAATAATAAATAAATTGTTTTTAAATGTAAGGTATCTAATTATGTTTAATGGTGCTATTTTTATAAAAGTAAGGATTAAAAATATGGTTATTAGTTCTAATCCCTCAGTTATTTCTAGAATTCAATTGTGAAATGGTGCCACCCCTATTTTCATTATCATGGATCTAGTTAAGATTATTTGATATTCAATTTTTGAATTAATTAATAATAATAATACCCCCAATATTATTATTGACGAACTAATTCTTTGAATAATAAAATACTTTACTGTTGATTCTGATGATAAGAAGTTTTTATTTGGGATTAATGGCATAATTGCTGTTGTGGAGATTTCTATTCCGATTCAAATTATTAACCAATTGTTTGCTGATATAGATATTAATGTTCCTATTATTATTGTATAAAAAAATATTATTTTATTAAAATTTGTATTTATTAAAAAGAAGAAGATTTTACTTCTATAATTAGGGTATGAACCTAATAGCTTAAGTTAGCTTATCTTTTCATTGTAGTTAAGTGTATGTTGCACATAAATTTTTGATATTTAAAGTTAAGTTAGATTCTTAAAATTACAATAAGAGTAATTTGTTACATAATTTATTCTATCAAAATAATCCTTTATTCAGGCATCTTATT